GGGCATCCTAATATTCTTGCAGAATTTATAGCTGGCCAATTAAAAAATCGCGTTTCTTTTCGAAAAGCAATGAAAAAAGCTATTGAATTAACTGAACAGGCGAATACAAAAGGAATTCAAGTACAAATTGCAGGACGTATCGACGGAAAAGAAATTGCACGTGTTGAATGGATCAGAGAAGGCAGAGTTCCTTTACAAACAATTGAAGCTAAAATTGATTATTGTTCCTATACAGTTCGAACTATTTATGGGGTCTTAGGAATAAAAATTTGGATATTCGTAGACGAAGAATAAAAAAACTTTATTTGTCTTTACATTTTATCCAACGATAAAAAACGAAAACTATGTAGTATAACACTATACAGTAATAAAAAAAATTGCAGTCTTCTTTTTTATGTTTAAGAAAAAAACCAGCAATTCTATAAGGTTGAATAAAAATTTCCATCAAAACTCCTTTGATATAATTGCTATGCTTAGTGTGTGACTCGTTGGTTTAGGATTCGATTAGATTAAGAAAAAAAAAAAAATAAAAAATAACTTACCTATAAGAGCAGCTAATAACTATAGCATTAATAAATAACCTAAGCAACTCATTGCTTCGCATTATCTGGATCCAAAAAAATCAGTCAAGATATGATAGGCTGATCATATCATTGTAGCAACTGAATAAAAAAAAAAAGAATAAAGAAAGTATGATTATTAAGTTATGAAAGGTAATCGAAAAGTATGCGGATAAATGGAAGGATGAAAGAAAGAGAGAAAAAATTGAATATTAATGATATATGATTCCAATTTAGAAAGTCTATGAGGTCGCTGTAAGGAAAGCAATGTAATAAAGCATCAATACAGATTCATTCATAATAATTAGATAAATCTGTTCCGAAAACAAAAAATTAAGAGCCTTGAGCCAATAAACACTGAGAAAATTGACTCAAAAACAAATTAAAAAATGAAATTCAAAATTTCATGTAAGAGCTCCATTGTAGAATTCGGGCCTAATGATTAATCAAGAAGCGATGGGAACGGCGGAACCCATGAATATAGAGGATTCTAGTGAAAAACAAATCTTAGTAATTCATTGGACAGGATGGCGGAATAAACCAGAAACTTTATTATCTATTCTGATTTTGATTCTGAGACCTCATGGGATAAACATCAAACTTAAATAGATATTGAAAGAGTGAATATTCGCCGGCGAATATTTTTTTTTTTTCAAATAAAAAAAAGTAATAAAATACGAAAAAAAAATGAAAAAGATAAAAGAAAATAAGGATTTGTTAGAATATTCTAACTCTAACAAAAACTACATTCGAGATGATGATATTACGTTATTTTTAAATAAATATAAATAGAATTCATCTTGGATTCCATTTCGAAAAAGACCTACACAAATTTAGAAGAGATCAGATGAAATAAAAAAAAATACCATGATTAATAGGCTTAATCATTAACTACATCTATATCTTAATACAAGCTTTTTTAGTCCTTTTATTCGCGAGGAGCTGGATGAGAAGAAACTCTCACGTTCAGTTCTGTAGTAGAGATGGAATTTCTAATTTAGAAAAAACCCATCAACTATAACCCAAAAAGAACAAGATTTCGTAAACAACATCGAGGAAGACTAAAAGGAATAGCTTCTCGTGGGAATCGTATTTGTTTTGGCAGATATGCTCTTCAAACACTTGAACCCGCTTGGATCACATCTAGACAAATAGAAGCAGGGCGACGAGCAATGACACGAAATGTACGACGTGGTGGAAAAATTTGGGTACGTATATTTCCAGACAAACCAGTTACAGTAAGACCCGCGGAAACGCGTATGGGTTCTGGGAAAGGATCCCCAGAGTATTGGGTAGCTGTGGTTAAACCAGGTAAAATCCTTTATGAAATGGGTGGTGTACCCGAAAATATAGCCAGAAAAGCTATTTCAATAGCGGCATCAAAAATGCCTATAAAAACCCAATTCATTATTTCTGAATAGGAAGATAGAATGAAAAAGCTAAATAACATTTAAGGATAAAAAGATTATAAGTTTTCTTTTTTTGACAAACAATATTTTTTTACTTCGTCCTTTGCATTAAAAGAAGAGATACAAAAAAATGATATGATTCAACCACAAACCTATTTGAATGTAGCAGACAACAGCGGGGCTCGAGAATTGATGTGTATTCGAATAATAGGAGCTAGTAATCGCCGATATGCTCATATTGGTGACGTTATTGTTGCTGTAATCAAGGAAGCAATACCAAATACTCCTCTAGAAAGATCAGAAGTGATCAGAGCTGTAATTGTACGTACTTGTAAAGAACTCAAACGTAACAATGGGACGATAATACGATATGATGACAATGCCGCAGTTGTCATTGATCAAGAAGGAAATCCAAAAGGAACTCGAGTTTTTGGGGCGATCCCACGGGAATTGAGACAATTAAACTTTACTAAAATAGTTTCATTAGCTCCTGAAGTATTATAAGACCTAAATATCGATAGTTAGTATAGGATAGGATTAAAAAAATGGTATTGAAATAAAATTAATTAATAGATTGTGTATCACGCATATACCCTTAATAATAAAATATTAATAATTTAATTCATATATTAATATATAATTTGTCTATATCTATATATAAATAAAAGAAAAAGAACATGTTGATTATATCAAAATTGTAGAACAATAAGGAATTTTAACTTATCATGGGGAAAGACACTATTGCTGATATAATAACCTCGATACGAAATGCTGACATGAATAGAAAAGGAACGGTTCGGATAGGATCGACTAACATCACCGAAAGCATTGTTAAAATACTTTTACGAGAGGGTTTTATCGAAAACGTAAGGAAACATCGCGAAAACAACCAATATTTTTTGATTTTAACCCTAAGACATAGACGAAATAAGAAAGAATCCTATAAAACTATTTTAAATTTAAAGAGAATAAGTCGACCGGGTCTACGAATCTATTCTAACTCTCAACGAATTCCACGAATTTTAGGCGGAATAGGAATTGTAATCCTTTCCACTTCTCAAGGTATAATGACAGACCGAGAAGCTCGACTAAAAAGAATCGGCGGAGAAATTTTGTGTTATATATGGTAATCCTTCTAATATCAAAATTGGATATCCGGAACTTACCATTTGTGAAAAAAAAAGGGGTTGTGTAATACCACCCCTGCTAAAAAAGTTTAGAATGTTTTACCTCGAATGAAATTAAAGAAAAAAAATGAATTAATTAAAGTTTTCTTTCTGAATCACTTCCGAACGGCATGGTTCGATTTTGTTTAGATACTAAAGATTTGTTTGATTTTAGGTCATGCTTCTGTGAAAGGATTCGACATATTTTTGTATAGGTATACCTATAGGAGAAAGGGTAATAATTTTAGTAAGTTCTTAGGTATAAGTTAAACAGGGGACAGCCATTTTCGAGACTCCATAACAAGGATTCAAACGAGTAAGTGGTTTTTTCAATTTCAACATTCCTTTCACGAAGATACAATTCAAGATTCAAAAATATCAAGAAACCTTTTTTTCGTCCAACAATAAGTATATTCAGAGAATTAAGGAATAACAACTATGAAAATAAGGGCTTCCGTTCGTAAAATTTGTGAAAAGTGTCGACTAATCCGTAGGAGGGGACGAATTATAGTAATTTGTTCCAACCCGAGGCATAAACAAAGACAAGGATAATCTTACTAAAGGAAATAAAGGAAAGTAAAAGGCACTTCCACGGAGCTGGCAAAAAAAAAAGGTCCGTTTTGACATGAAATGGATATATCCATATATTTCTTGTGAAATGAAAAAATATGGCAAAACCTATATTAAGAATTGGTTCACGTAAAAATACACGTAGTGGTTCACGTAAAAATGTACGTAGAATACCAAAGGGAGTTATTCATGTTCAAGCAAGTTTCAACAATACCATTGTGACCGTTACAGATGTACGGGGTCGGGTGATTTCTTGGTCCTCCGCAGGTACTTGTGGATTCAGGGGTACAAGAAGAGGAACACCTTTTGCTGCTCAAACCGCAGCAGGAAATGCTATTCGAGCAGTAGTGGATCAAGGTATGCAACGAGCTGAAGTAAGGATAAAAGGCCCTGGACTGGGAAGAGATGCAGCATTACGAACTATTCGTAGAAGCGGTATACTTTTAAGTTTCGTACGAGATGTAACCCCTATGCCACATAATGGTTGTAGACCCCCTAAAAAAAGACGTGTATAGAACTAAATAAAGGCCGAAAGGGTGTCAAGAGAAATAAACCATTCAATGATCTGATCAAATAAAATTACTATGGTTCGAGAGAAAGTCAAAGTATCTACTCGGACACTACAGTGGAAGTGTGTTGAATCAAGAAGAGACAGTAAGCGTCTTTATTATGGACGCTTTATTCTGTCTCCACTTATGAAAGGTCAAGCCGACACAATAGGCATTGCGATGCGAAGAGCTTTACTTGGCGAAATAGAAGGAACATGTATTACACGTGCAAAATCTGAGAACATAGCACATGACTATTCTAACATAGTAGGTATTCAAGAATCAGTACATGAAATTTTAATGAATTTGAACGAGATTGTATTAAGAAGTAATCTATATGGAACGCGCAACGCGCTTATTTGTGTCCAAGGTCCCGGATATATAACTGCTCGAGACATAATTTTACCGCCCTCTGTGGAAATCATTGATAATACACAGCATATAGCTACCTTAACGGAACCAATAGATTTGTGTATTGGATTAAAAATCGAGAGGAATCGCGGATATAGTCTAAAAATGTCAAATAACTTTGAAGACCGAAGTTATCCTATAGATGCTGTATTCATGCCTGTTCAAAACGTGAATCATAGTATTCATTCTTATGGGAATGGGAATGAAAAACAAGAGATTCTTTTTCTAGAAATATGGACAAATGGAAGTTTAACTCCTAAAGAAGCACTTCATGAAGCCTCCCGGAATTTGATTAATTTATTTATTCCTTTTCTACATGTAGAAGAAGAAACGTTC